GATCTATTTCTTTATTTCCCCATGAATCATATGTTTGTAACAATAGGGGCAGAATTTTATCAATTCTAATCGATTAGGGGTATTGTGCCGGTTCTTTTGAGTAATATATCTGGAAATGCCCGTTGATGCCTTCTTAACACCATTTCGAATACAACCGGTACATTCCAAAATCACCGTTCCTCGTGCATCTTTCCTCTTGGCCATGAACCCCCTTTTGATTTTTGATTTATTTAACTCTTCCATTTTTTTTCATTCGAAACGAAGAAAAAGGAAAGAAGGAAAAAAGAGAAGTTACTAACTTGAAATCCAATACTAAAAGATAAAAATAAATTCAATTTAAGTAATAATAAATCAAAGTAAAGCTGTAGTAAAAAAGAAGTAAGACTATGTGAAACTATATTTCAATACCCAACACGGTATTGCAGTTGAAGATCGTGTATTCTTATCCTAGACCCGCATTTTCTACTCTACCCCACCCCCGTTCCTCTATTAATTTATTTAATTCGAACCTAAACCCGAGTTTCGCAGACGTTGAATACACATTTATTCTTTCTCTTTCGTCCCTTATTCTAAAAATAAGAAATAAATGGAAAAAAGAGAAAAAAGGGAGGGATAAGGATTAGTCACAGATATTTGATTTTATCTCTAATCTTCTTCACTCCTTCCGATGTCAATAACTAGAATGAAAAAAAGGGGAATGTCAACGCATCCGGGAAAAAACGATTAATCTCTATCAATAGACCTGCTAAAGCCCCGAACCATAGCGTACTTAGTACTGGGGCCACGGAGAGATATGTTTTTAGATCTCGCATGGAAAAACCTCCTTTTTATTTATTGTAATACATAAAATAAAGATAATGCATATATATCAGATGCATATGTAGTTAAGGGCCACTTAGAGTTGTACACGAAATCCCTAATTCAAATTGAAATGTACAATGATCTATAAGATTTTCCTTTTCTTATTATTATATGTTAAATGAAACTAAAAAGACGAAATGGGCAGAAATTTTGTGTTTCTCACTGCAAGAACTATGTATATGGAAAACAAGACAGGAATTCTCTACAATGACACTATAGAACAATTGAAGGGATGTGGCGCAGCTTGGTAGCGCGTTTGTTTTGGGTACAAAATGTCACGGGTTCAAATCCTGTCATCCCTACCTTTTACGACTCAAAGGAGTAGTAACGAGGAATCAATTGGGATCAAATTGGACGGAATCATTCATTTTTATGAAACTATATTATATATTTAAGGGTTACAAAAAGAATCCTTTTCTTTACAGTCTCTTATCTATCCTGATAAAGAGCGCTCTTAGTTCAGTTCGGTAGAACGTGGGTCTCCAAAACCCGATGTCGTAGGTTCAAATCCTACAGAGCGCGATTTTTTCTTCGTAGATCGAATTAGACTGAAATCGATTCAATCACTTGCACAGTAATTAAAATTTGACCCCCTGTGAATTAAAGAAAGGAGGAGGTCAATCAAAAAAAGAAAGGTTAATAAATCAAAGGTCCAACTGATCACCACGTCTGTATTGTAAATATGCAGTTACGAATAATCCAGCCAAAGTAATAGGAATTAGACCTAACACGATTCCAAATAGAAAAACTTCAATCATCTCAATTTTTTGAAAAGGAAAAAAAAAGAGGTAATATCTAGACCTAAAAAGTAATCCGAATTGACGTGAATCTCAATGACTAAACATTAACAATTGATAAGGAACTATAGAATATACAGAATCTCACAGAAAGATTTTTTTATGAATTGTTTCTTTCAAATAGTTAAATAAGTCGTATCTTGCTCAGACCAATAAATAGAGCTGAAGTTATAGTTAAAGCCACTAGTAGAAAACCGAAATAACTAGTTATAGTAAGCATCAAGGGGCTAAATGAAATATGGTATTTTTATACATATGTTTCTAAAGCATTTACCTAAGTTTCCTATTTTTGTAAAATAGGAAAATATAGAAAAATAACAATTGAAAGAATAAGTTCAATTGAAAGTTTTTGATTCGTCTATCATTATAGACGGCACGAACAAAGATAAAGTGCCAGACATATAAAGAAACCGATTCATAATTTCTAACATCTACCCATCGCGTGATTCCTATCAACCGATTCGTTGAGCGTAAACTAATAATACGAACTGGATCGTGTAACTTCATTCAAAAATAAAACTCTTTTTGAATTCTTAATTGTGAATTCAATTTGTATGGAATACCATTTTGGCATTTTTTATTTCCATATTTGAAAATAAAGCCTCATCCTTGTAAATAGATCAAGATTTAGATTGATATCCTCAATTTATTTTATTCTTTCTTCGCTTTCTTTCGGCGAATAAAATCTACTACTCGTATTTGTTACTGGACGATTAACCAATTCCTTAAAATGGGAAAAGGGGATTCCAACAAAGAAAAAAACTGTCTCTACAATCATGAAAAATAAATTTCTAGATCTCGCATCTACTTAAAATTGTGAAAATATGAAAATATCTTTCATT